AATGAAGTGCCTGATTAAAGGGTTATTTTGATAGAGTAAATTATGTGAGGATTCGCCTTCATTGCAATTAATAGAATTAAACCATTTCTTCAAGTATCAAAAACTTGTGTACCTCTTATACTAAATTACAAATTAAAAAAGATAAGCTAACTAAGCTATTGGGTTCATACCCCACTTATAAAGGCATTAATCCTTTTCTTTTTAATATACCATAAAATTATATTCATAACTTCCATAATAACAGGAACCCTGATTGCAATTTCTTCATATTCATGAATAGGCATATGAATAGGCTTAGAAATTAATTTACTCTCTATTATCCCCTTAATAAGAGATACAAAAAATATAATAGCCTCAGAAGCCGCACTTAAATATTTTATTACCCAAGCATTGGCTTCAACCTTACTGTTATTTGCAATTATTATACTATCAATAAATTTCCAATATAATTTAGACACAAAAATTTACTTTAACTTAATTCTTAATACTTCATTACTTACAAAAATAGGAGCAGCCCCTTTCCATTTTTGATTCCCTAAAGTAATTGAAGGATTAAACTGAACAATAACATTAATTATACTAACTTGACAAAAAATTGCCCCAATAATCTTACTAACATACTTTAATCAAAATATTCCATACTTAATCTTAACTATTATCTTCAGAATAATGATTAGTGGAATTATAGGACTAAACCAAACAAGATTACGGAAAATTATGGCTTACTCTTCAATTAATCACATTGGTTGAATATTAGGAACAATTTTAGTCAATGAAACCATTTGATTATACTATTTTATTATTTACACGATTATTTCCATTAATATTATTTTAATTTTTAAAACCCTAAACATTTACCACATTAATCAACTTCATATTTCAATAAATTACAATTCCTTAGTAAAATTTTTCTTTATTCTAAATTTCCTATCATTAGGAGGATTACCTCCCTTTCTTGGATTTTTCCCTAAATGAATTACCATCCAATCTTTAGTGCAGTACGAAATATATTCACTATCATTTTTAATGATTCTTATAACCCTAATAACCTTATATTTCTACTTACGAATTACGTTTGCTACACTACTATTAAAACCCAGAGAAATCAGTTATTATCAACACCCTCAAATTAACAATTTTATAATTCTAACATTTAATATTCTCTCATTAATAGGTCTAATTTTTAGAACCATTACTTTCAACTATTTTTAATTTAACCGATCTAACAAAGGATTTAAGTTAAATTAAAACTTGGAACCTTCAAAGTTCCCAATAAAGCAATCTTTAAGCCTTAGGGCGCTCCCCCTCCTTCAAATTTGCAATTTGCTATCCTAAATAGACTATATGGCTTAGTAGAGGAAATAATTTCGTATGTAAATTTACAGTTTACCGCCTATCCTCGGCCACTCTACTGAACAAATGATTATTCTCAACTAACCACAAAGACATTGGAACTCTTTATTTCCTGTTTGGAAGCTGAGCTGGAATAGTTGGTACTTCCCTAAGTTTACTTATTCGAGCTGAACTTGGAAACCCAGGAACTTTAATTGGTGATGACCAAATTTATAACGTAATTGTAACTGCCCATGCTTTCGTCATAATTTTTTTTATAGTAATACCTATTATAATTGGGGGGTTTGGAAATTGACTTGTACCCTTAATACTCGGAGCTCCTGATATAGCTTTTCCTCGAATAAATAATATAAGATTCTGATTATTACCCCCTTCACTAACTTTACTTTTAATAAGTAGGCTAGTAGAAAGCGGGGCAGGAACAGGTTGAACAGTTTACCCCCCTTTATCTGCTAATATTGCCCATAGTGGTGCTTCTGTAGATCTAGCTATTTTTAGCCTTCACTTAGCTGGAATTTCCTCTATTTTAGGTGCAGTAAATTTTATTACAACTGTAATTAATATGCGATCCACAGGTATAACATTTGATCGAATACCCCTATTTGTTTGATCTGTTGTCCTTACTGCTTTACTTTTACTCCTTTCACTTCCAGTTTTAGCTGGAGCTATTACTATATTATTAACTGATCGTAATATTAACACATCATTTTTTGACCCTGCTGGAGGTGGTGATCCAATTCTATACCAGCATCTATTTTGGTTTTTTGGTCATCCTGAAGTATATATTCTTATTCTACCAGGGTTTGGGATAATCTCCCATATTATTAGACAAGAAAGTAACAAAAAGGAAACATTCGGCACTCTAGGAATAATTTATGCTATAATAGCAATTGGATTATTAGGATTTATTGTATGAGCCCATCACATATTTACAGTAGGAATAGATGTGGATACCCGAGCTTATTTTACTTCTGCTACAATAATTATTGCTGTTCCTACAGGAATCAAAATTTTTAGATGACTAGCAACTCTTCATGGTACCCAATTAAATTATTCACCTTCATTACTATGAGCTTTAGGTTTCGTTTTCTTATTTACTGTTGGAGGATTAACTGGAGTTATTCTCGCAAATTCTTCGATTGATATCATTCTTCATGATACCTATTATGTAGTAGCCCATTTTCACTATGTTCTTTCAATAGGAGCCGTATTTGCTATTATAGCAGGATTTGTACACTGATTTCCCCTATTTACAGGATTAAACTTAAACCCAAAATTTTTAAAAATTCAATTTTTAATAATGTTTATTGGAGTTAACATAACGTTTTTCCCTCAACATTTTCTAGGTTTAAGAGGTATACCCCGACGATATTCTGATTATCCTGATGCTTACACTACTTGAAATGTAATTTCTTCTATTGGATCTTTAATTTCCCTAATTAGAATTATTGTATTCTTATTTATCATTTGAGATAGATTTATTTCCGTACGAAAAAGGCTAACACCTTTAAGAATAACAACATCAATTGAATGATTTCAAATAATGCCTCCTGCTGAACATAGATATTCTGAATTACCAATATTAACAAATTTCTAATATGGCAGATTAGTGCGATGGGTTTAAGCTCCATATATAAAGCTTATACTTTTTTTAGAAATAGCAACTTGGCATTCTACTCTTTTACAGGATAGGGCCTCCCCATTGATAGAACAATTAACCTTCTTCCATAATCATGCCCTATTAATTTTACTAATAATTACAGTTTTAGTAGGATACTTAATAAGAACCCTATTTTTTAATACCTATAATTACCGATATCTTCTTGAAGGACAAATGATTGAAATTATTTGAACTATTCTTCCAGCTGTGACTTTAATTTTTATTGCTCTTCCATCTTTACAACTTCTATATTTACTTGATGAAATTAATAACCCTTTAGTTTCCATTAAAACTATCGGGCATCAATGATACTGATCTTATGAATATAGAGATTTTATAAGATTTGAGTTTGACTCTTATATAATCCCTATAAATGATATACTTCCTAATAATTTCCGATTGTTAGATGTTGATAATCGAACTATTCTTCCTTATAGTTCACAAATTCGAATAATAATTACAGCTGCCGATGTAATTCATTCATGAACTATTCCAGCCTTAAGAGTTAAAATTGACGCTACTCCTGGGCGATTAAATCAAATTAGATTTCTTATTAATCGAGCAGGGTTATTTTTTGGTCAATGTTCAGAAATTTGTGGGGCTAATCATAGGTTTATACCTATTACAGTAGAAAGTATTTCTCCAAGATACTTTGTTAAATGAATTTCTAAAATAACGGCTTTATCATTAGATTACTGAAAGCCAGTGTTGGTCTCTTAAACCATAATATAGTAAATTAGCGATTACTTCTAGTGATCCTTAAAAACTTAGTTAAAAAATAACATTAATTTGTCAAGTTAAAATTATCTAAGAGATAGTTTTTAATCCCTCAAATAGCACCATTAAATTGATTAAGTTTATTCATAGTATTTTGTCTCATCTTATTTATATTTAATGTAATAAATTACTATTCAATTATTTACTCTCCCAAATCAATACAGACAAAAATCAAGCATATTCCAACAAACTGAAAATGATAACTAACTTATTTTCCTCATTTGATCCCTCTACTTCGTTCAACACATCAATCAATTGAATTAGTACAATCTTAGGGTTAATTTTAATTCCCACATCTTATTGAATATCCCCCTCTCGATACACTTATATTTGAAACAAAATTTTAATCACATTACATAAAGAATTTAAAGTACTAATTAGAAATAATACCATTATGGGTAGAACCTTAATCTTTATTTCCTTATTTGCTATAATTATATTCAATAATTTTTTAGGTTTATTCCCTTACATTTTTACAAGAACGAGACATTTAACATTGACATTAACTCTTGCTTTACCCTTATGATTAAGATTTATATTGTATGGATGAATTAATCACACAATCCATATATTAGCACATCTAGTCCCTCAAGGAACTCCCCCTATTTTAATACCATTTATGGTACTTATCGAAACAATTAGAAATATTATTCGACCAGGTACTCTTGCAGTACGATTAGCAGCTAATATAATTGCTGGACATTTACTACTAACATTATTAGGAAATACAGGATCTTACTTAAGTTTTTCATTATTAAATATTTTATTAGCAACTCAGATTCTTCTACTAATTTTAGAATCTGCTGTAAGAATTATTCAATCCTATGTGTTTGCAGTATTAAGGACACTTTACTCTAGAGAAGTTAACTAATGTCTAGACATAAAAACCATCCATATCACTTAGTTGATGTAAGACCTTGACCAATTTTAGGAGCTCTTAGTGCTATAATTACTATGATTGGACTAATTAAATGATTCCATTTTTATAATAATAACCTATTCTTACTAGGAACCGTTACTACTATATTAATTATATATCAATGATGACGAGACATTTCTCGAGAAGGAACTTTTCTAGGTCTTCATACTTATCCTGTAACTATAGGGTTACGGTGGGGAATAATTTTATTTATTACTTCAGAAGTATTTTTTTTCATTTCCTTTTTCTGAGCCTTTTTTCATAGAAGATTAACCCCTACTATTGAACTAGGAATATTATGACCCCCAAAAGGAATTACCCCATTTAATCCTTTACAAATTCCTCTTCTTAATACCCTAATTTTATTAAGCTCAGGTTTAACAGTAACGTGAGCACATCACAGCCTTATAGAAAATAATCATAAACAAGCATTACAAGGACTTACTTTAACTGTAATTTTAGGAATTTATTTTACATTACTACAAGCATATGAATACGTAGAAGCACCTTTTACTATGGCAGATTCAGTTTACGGGTCTACATTTTTTATTGCAACCGGATTTCATGGGTTACATGTAATTATTGGGACAACTTTTTTAGCTGTATGTTTAATTCGCCATTTTTTAAATCATTTCTCAAATATCCATCATTTTGGTTTTGAAGCAGCAGCTTGATACTGACACTTTGTAGATGTAGTTTGATTATTCTTATATATCTCAATCTATTGATGAGGTAGATATTTGTATAGTATAACAATTATACTTGACTTCCAATCAAAAGATCTAGTTTATCTAGTATAAATAATTATAATTACTTTTTTAATAAACTTAATAATTTTTTTTATTGCTATAGCCCTTATCTTAATTTCTTTTACTATTTCAAAAAAAAGATTTATAGACCGAGAAAAAGCCTCACCATTTGAGTGTGGTTTTGACCCAAAAAGAAGATCCCGATTACCATTCTCTTTACAATTCTTTCTTATTGCAGTAATCTTCCTAATTTTTGACGTAGAAATTACCCTATTAATTCCTTTAATCTTAACTATTAAAATTACTAATACTCTTAATTACCTTATCTTAGCTATTTTTTTTATACTTACTCTTTTAATTGGTCTTTATCATGAATGAAATCAAGGAGCTTTAAATTGAGCAATCTAAGGGTAATAGTTAATTATAACATTTAACTTGCATTTAAAAAGTATTGGCTTACAATTTACCTTAAATAAGAAACAAAAATTTGTATTTAGTTTCGACCTAAAATTATGGTGTTAAATCATCCTTATTTATTAATTGAAACCAAAATAGAGGTATATCACTGTTAATGATATCATTGAATAATATTCCAATTAAGGAAATACGAGATTCAAGTATAAGCTTCTAACTTAATACTTTAGCAGTGTAACTCTGTTAATATTTCTTATTTATATAGTTTAAGTAAAACATTACATTTTCATTGTAAAGTTAGATTATATCTTATAAATACTTAAAAGTAAAATTTACTTCTTTAATATCTTCAATATTAAGCTCTAATATAAGCTATTTAAGTTTATAAAAATAACACTAGAAAAATTACCCACATAACTAATAGTAATAAAAAAATCTTTAAATTATTATTATATAAAAACTGTAAATAAATTGAACTCTTTCTTATTCTATTATAAATATTTTGACTACCTAAAAATTCAGATCAACCTTGATCTACTAATTTATAAACTAAATTTCCTGCTTTTAAAGGATAGTAATTAATACCAAAAGTTGAGATATAAGGTATATTTCATATCAAAGATAAAAACAAACTACTTTTCAAGACTAATAAAGACTTTAATGAATACCCAATAGAAAACTTTGATACTTCATATCCCATTCATCCCCCAATAATACTAACAATTAATGCTATTAATTTTATAGCTAAAGGTAAACAAATAAAATAAGGTGTGGGAAATATAACCCACATTAATAAGCTTCCACCAAAAATAACGAAAAAAATTAACCCTCTTATTCCCTTTAATATAATTAAACCTAAATCTCTAACTATATTTAATGATAAATAATTAAAGTCACCTATAATAACGTAATATAATAAACGAAATGTATAACACACAGTTAATCCTGTAGATATAAAAAATACAATATAAATATAAATATTCAAATAAGATATAGACACAATCTCCAAGATTAAATCTTTAGAGTAAAATCCAGATAAAAATGGTAATCCACATAATGCTAAATTAGAAACAATAAAAAAGGAACATGTTAAAGGTATCTGTAAAATAAGTCCCCCTATATATCGAATATCCTGGTAGTTACCTAAGTTATGAATTATACAACCTGCACACATAAATAAAAGAGCCTTAAATAATGCATGTGTTAATAAATGAAATAAAGCTAACTTAAATTCCCCTAAAGCTAAAATAGCCATTATTAAACCTAATTGTCTTAAAGTAGATAAAGCAATAATTTTTTTTAAGTCTAATTCAAAATTAGCACCTAAACCTGCTATAAATATAGTTATAGTTCCAATAAATAATAACACTAATATTAAAGTATTTGTTAATGCAAAATTAAACCGAATTAACAAATAAACACCCGCAGTTACTAGTGTTGAAGAGTGTACTAAAGATGACACTGGAGTAGGTGCTGCTATTGCAGCAGGCAACCATGAAGAAAAAGGAATCTGAGCTCTTTTAGTTATAGCTGCTAACATAATCAACCTTACAATAATAGTTATTTCACTATTTCCGCTTATAAAATCAACATAAAAAATATAATTAAAACCCCCGTAATTAAATATTCAAGCAATTCCTATTAATAACGCTACATCTCCAATACGATTTCTTAAAGCAGTAATTATACCTGCATTATATGATTTAATATTTTGATAATAAATAACTAAACAATAAGAGACTAAACCTAACCCATCTCAACCTAATAAAATACTAATTAAATTAGGACTAATAATTAATAACATTATAGAAAGAACAAACATAGAAACTAATATAATAAATCGATTAATATAAATATCCCCACTCATATACTCCTCTCTATAATAAATTACTATTGAAGAAATAAATAAAACAAATCTTATGAATAACAAAGATATTCAGTCTAATAAAATAGTTATAACAATACTAGAAGAATTAATGCTTAATAATTCAAATTCTAACATTATACTATAATCTAATACTATAAAATAAATACCACTAATAAATCTAATTAACCTTAAAAATAAGAAACACCTAAAATATACTAAACAAATTGAAATAATTATCTAAAGTGTAAACCACATCCTTGACCTCACAAATCAATATTTTTTTTTATTAAACTATTTAAATTAAACCCATAACACATAATACTCCCTTTTTAAAATTAATAAATTTAAGGGAAACCAATGTAATATAAGTAATAAATACTCTCGAACATAGCCATTAGAAAAAGAATATAAACCTCTGTGTATTTTTCCATGTTGTCTATAAGAATATAAGTATAAAGAATAGCCTGCTCTAAAAAATGATATTAAAGATATAAACAACATAGTTAAATAACTTCAACTTACTAATCTATTAATCAATATAATTTCCCCTAACAAATTTAGTGAGGGAGGAGCAGCTATGTTACAACATCTAAATAAAAATCATCATAAAGCTATTCTAGGTATTAAATTTATAAGACCCTTATTCAAATACAAGCTTCGTCTTAATAATCGTTCATAAGAAATATTTGCTAAACAAAACAATCCAGATGAACATAAACCATGAGCCACCATTATTAATAATCTACCACATATACCTCAATAACTTATAGTTATAATTCCTCTTAAAACTAAACCTATATGAGCTACAGAAGAATAAGCAATTAATGCTTTAATATCCAATTGACGCAAACAAATTAAAGAAACTAAAAACCCCCCTACTATACTAATAACAATAAAAATATAATTAATCTGTACACCAATACTTATAAAAATAACTATAACCCGTATTAAACCATATCCCCCCAACTTTAATATTACACCAGCTAAAATTATTGACCCAGCAACAGGAGCTTCTACGTGAGCCTTAGGTAATCATAAATGAACTATATACATTGGTATTTTAATAAAAAATACCATATTTATGCATAAATACATAACCAAATTTCCAATATCCTTAAAAAAAAAATAGTCTAACCTATTAAATTGCCTATAATAATAAAAGATCGAAACTATTATAGGTAAAGATGCTAGTAAAGTATAAAATAATAAATAAACCCCAGCTTGTAAACGTTCAGGCTGATACCCCCAACCTATAATTAAAATTAAAGTTGGAAATAATCTTATCTCAAAAAACAAATAAAACACAAAGAAATTTATTGAACTAAATGTTAAGAATAACCTAATTAACAAAATTAGAACTATAAACATAAACAAATTATAAAAATAATTCTTACTATAGATAGATTCAGAAGCCAAAATCATTAATGAACAAATTCAAAACCTTAATAAAATTATTACATAAGATAATATATCACATCCTAAGTAATAAGTAATATGTATAAACAAATAGTTAAAACTTATATTAAATATAAAAATATAAGTAACTAAAAAATATAAGCATTGATTAAACCAAAATCCCTTTTTAATAAAACTTAAAGGTACCATAAATAATAATATTAATAAAACCTTTATCATAAAACATTGAAAGTTTGGAAATAGTCATTACCATGAGTTCGAACCAGTGAAACTAAAATAGCTAAACCTAAAGCCCCTTCACATACACTTATTGTTAAAAAAATTATACCAAAATAAAACTCAAAATTAAAGCACATTAAATAGAGATACAAATTAAAATACAAACCTAAAACTACAAACTCTAAACTTAATAATATTAATAACAAGTGCTTACGCTTTATACAAAAAGAAAATAAGCCTCTAAAATATATAATAACAGAAAATAATAAACAAAACATTACCATTAGTTTTAATAATTTAATAAAAATATTGGTCTTGTAAACCAAAAATAAGTTAAGGCTTTTAAAACTTCAGAGAAAAGGAATACCCTATCAATAATCTCCAAAATTATTATTTTAATTAAACTATTCTCTGTATCTTAATAATCTTAATAGCAATCTCCATAATTAGTTCAATTACATTTATATTCTTAGCACACCCTTTATCTATGGGTCTTATCCTTTTAATTCAAACTATCACAATTTCATTAACTATAGGATTCTTTAATTTAAATTTTTGATACTCATATATTTTATTTCTTATTATAATTGGGGGAATACTAGTTTTATTTATTTATATAACCAGAGTAGCCTCTAATGAAAAATTTAAGTTCTCAATTAAAATTACCCTCTTAATTATCACTTTAATTGTAATATGGCTATTCATAATAATATTAATTGATCCTTACTTTTCTAACATTAATAATCTTAATATAGAAACATTAAATAACACTTCAAACTACACACTATCATTAAATAAATTTTTAACCTTTCCATACATTATTATTATATACATAATAATTATTTACTTACTAATTACCCTTATTGCTGTAGTTAAAATTACAAATATTAAAAATGGTCCTTTACGTCAAACAAACTAATGAAAAATCCTATACGAAAAATATCTCCAATATTAAAAATCATTAATAATGCCTTAATTGATCTCCCTTCTCCCTCGAATATTTCTACTTGATGAAATTTTGGGTCATTACTAGGACTTTGTTTAACTATCCAATTAATTTCAGGTATCTTCTTAGCAATACATTTCACAACAAATGTAGATTTAGCATTCAACAGTGTTATTCATATTTGTCGAGATGTTAACTATGGGTGATTGCTGCGAACTTTACATGCAAATGGTGCTAGATTTTTCTTTATTTGTATTTATATACATATCGGACGAGGGATATACTATAGCTCTTACTATTTTCATTTAACATGAACAATTGGTGTATTAATTTTATTTATTGTAATAGCTACAGCTTTTTTAGGATATGTATTACCTTGAGGTCAAATATCCTTCTGAGGAGCAACAGTAATTACAAACCTTTTATCTGCTATTCCATATCTAGGAAATACTATTGTTCAATGATTATGAGGAGGATTTGCTGTTGATAATGCTACCCTAACTCGATTCTTTACATTACATTTTTTAATACCATTTATTATTACAGCTTTAGTTATAATTCATTTACTATTTCTCCATCAAACTGGATCAAATAATCCCTTAGGATTAAATAGAAACATTGATAAAATCCCATTTCACCCATATTTTTCATATAAGGATATTATAGGGGCATTAATTATGTCAATAATACTTATAATATTAGTATTAATAAATCCTTACATATTAGGTGATCCAGAAAATTTCACACCAGCCAATCCTTTAATGACTCCAATTCATATTCAACCAGAATGATATTTTTTATTTGCATATGCAATTTTACGAAGAATTCCTAATAAATTAGGGGGCGTAATCGCCCTAGTAATATCAATCGCAATTCTCTTTATCATACCATTAATCAATAATAAAAAATTTCAAAGAACCCAATTTTACCCTATCAATAAAATTTTATTTTGAAGATTCTTAAGAATCGTAATCTTATTAACATGAATTGGGGCTCGACCTGTAGAAGATCCTTATATTTTAACTGGACAAATCTTAACAATCCTTTACTTTGCTTATTATTTAATTAACCCTATTATACATAACATATGGGATTATTTAATCTTTAAATATTAGTTAATGAACTTGTATAAGTATATACTTTGAAAGTATAAAAAAGAGTAAAAATCTCTATTAACTTTATACTAAAAATAATTCATTAAATTAATATTGAAAACATTAATATTTTTATACCCATAAATATAATTAAATAATTTAAAGAAACAGGTAAAAACCCTTTTCAGCATAAATACATTAACTTATCATAACGATATCGCGGTAATGTGCCACGAACTCAAAGCCATACAAAAGCTATAAACCCCAGTTTGATAAAAAAAATTCAATATAAAATGCTACCCCCAAGAAAAAGTATAACACATAATATTCTCATAAATAAAATTCTAGAGTATTCCGCCATAAAAATTAAAGCAAATCCCCCTCTTCTATACTCAACATTAAATCCTGAAACTAATTCTGATTCACCCTCAGCAAAATCAAATGGTGTACGATTTGTTTCAGCTAATCTAGAAACAAATCAAACTATACATAAAGGTAAACAAATAAATAAAAATCATAAATATTCTTGATACTTTATAAAATCCATAATACTTAAACTTATAATTAAATATAAAAAAGATAGTAAAATTAATCTTAAACTAACTTCATAAGAAATAGTTTGAGCTACAGAACGAATACCCCCTAATAATGCATAATTTGAATTAGAAGATCAGCCAGCAATTATAATCGCATACACCCCTAAACTAGAACAACAAAGAAAATATAAAATACCTAGATTAAAATTAAATAATACTGTTAAAAAAGGTATACATAACCATAAAGATAAGGATAAAAATAAACTAAAAACAGGTGACATAAAGTATATATTAAAATTAGATATTAAAGGATAAGTTTGTTCTTTAGTAAATAACTTAATAGCATCTCTAAAAGGCTGTGGAACACCTATAAATCCTACCTTATTTGGTCCTTTACGAATTTGAATATAACCTAAAACCTTACGTTCTAATAAAGTTAAAAAAGCCACTCCAACTAAAACACATACTGCTAAAATCAATACATTTAAAATTAATATTAATAAATCCATAAAAAAAATGTATTACCTGTAATCAACATACATATTTAAATTCTAAATTTAAAGCACTAATCTGCCAAGGTAATATTTTAATAATAATCAAAATATAATAACTATTACGAATACTTGGTCCTTTCGTACTAAAGTATTCAATTTATTTAAAGATAGAAACCAACCTGGCTCACGCCGGTTTAAACTCAGATCATGTAAAATTTTAAAGGTCGAACAGACCTAATCTTCTAGCTTCTACACCAGAAATTAATTTTAATCCAACATCGAGGTCGCAAACTCTTTTTTCGATTAGAACTCTCAAAAAAAATTACGCTGTTATCCCTAAGGTAATTTAATCTTATAATCGTAAAATACGGATCAATAATTCATATATCAATGATATAATAAAAAAAAAGTTTATTCAATTTTCCTGTCACCCCAACAAAATACATTAATGCATACATTTAATGTATATACTATAATAAAAATAAACAACAATATATTAAACTCTATAGGGTCTTCTCGTCTTTTAAATACATCTAAGCTTTTTTACTTAAAAATAAAATTCTAATTAAATTAAATTGAGACAGTTATTCCCTCGTCCGACCATTCATACCAGCTTTCAATTAAAAAACTAATGATTATGCTACCTTTGCACGGTCAAATTACCGCGGCCATTCAACTCCTCATTGGGCAGGCCAGACTTTAAATTATTATCAAAAAGACATGTTTTTAATAAACAGGCGAGAAATAAATTTGCCGAGTTCCTTAATTTAACCTCTATACCTCAATTTATAGATACAATAAATTATACTAATTCTATCATTATTACACATATAACCAAATTCACTAACTAATTTTAATAGATAAATTAAATACTATATAAATCTTATTACAATAAAAACTAATTATAACACACTAAAGTTAAAAACTTTCAATCCTACTAATTTTCATCCTTAAAACTTATATTATAAAAATTTACTTTAAAGCTTATCCCTTAAAATATTACTTACTTAAATATATACATTAAACAATTAATGTATACTTTTTAAATAACTGAATTGAATTCATTTCTTAAAAAACTAGATATCTTAAAAAACGACTAACGTTTCATTTCTAATATTATATGATAAAAATTTATGTTACAATTATATATATATAATATTAGCTCTTTATAATTCGAGACTATTAAATTCTTAATAAACTTTTAATAAACCCTGAAACACAAGGTACACAAAATTAATACTTCTTTTAAACAATTAAACTTCCTATATTTCAATATTCTATCACTATACTAATACTCTATAATTAAATAACTTAATTCTTTAACAATACTAAAATAAAAAATATTTTTTTTATCACCATAAAATAAACCTTTAATTTCAAGTCAAATTGAATAGCACAACTTCCCTTTTAATGTAACTAAAATACTCTTTAACAAGCTCTAACTTGACTTTCTAGGCACACTTTCCAGTACGCCTACTCTGTTACGACTTATCCCACTTTAGAGTGGGAGCGACGGGCGATATGTGCATATTTTAGGGCTAAAATCATACAACTTAACTAAATCATATTACATTCAAATCCACTTTAAATAACAATGTTAATTATTATATCCATATAAATAAATTTATTGTAACCCATCTCTACTTATCTATCCGCTGTACCTTGATCTGATTTAATTTATAATTCTAAATCTTGAACATTTACTTTCTTTTAAAACATTCAACCTACGACGGTATACAAACCTTTAAAATAAGTTCAATTAATCGTGGAATATCAATTACAGGACAGGTTCCTCTGAATAGACTAAAATACCGCCAAATTCTTTTAATTTCAAGAACATAACTACTACTACTCAAGCATTTATTGTTTAAATTTCCAATAATAGGGTATCTAATCCTAGTTTACTATAGAAATTTCATAGCTTCACTTTACAATTTATAGCTTAGATGGTATTTAAAATTTCACCTAATAAATACAAGCATTAACTAAAACAAAATTAAGTTAACTATTAACTGAACAAATTTAATTACATTATCTGTATAACCGCAACTGCTGGCACAAATTTTGTCAATATTATTATAAATCCCTAAATCTAAATCTCCTTAATATTTAAAATTATATACTGCGAATGTAAACAATTTATATACCCATATTTAATAGGTACACCAAAAACACTAAAATTTACATATAAATGAATCTAAAAATTAAATTTTCAAGCTAGAATAAAACTTTATTGTCAATAATATAAAAATAAATCAATACTTTATTAATAACTAAATTTATACCTTGTATAAAATACATAATATCTTTAACTCAAAAACTAAACTATATAAAAACTCAAACATTGTATCACAAAATTTATTAAATCTCGGAAATTTGCGTAGCTCCGCTACCCTAAAAAACTTAGTAATACTAAAAACTCAAACATTGTATCACAAAATTTGTTAAATCTCGAAAATTTGCGTAGCTCCGCTACCCTAAAAAGCTTAATAACACTAAAAACTCAAACATTGTATCCAACATAAAATATCAATGTAACAAATTTCAATACAAATTTAGCATAAGACAAGATTTTACCCTTAATATATCAATGCCGCATTATTAGTAACAACAAAATTTGCGCCGCCTATATAAAAATATTATTGATCAATAATAATTATAACCTAATCTCCCTTGTTAGATTATTAAAAATTATATTTCCTTTATAACCATATCTCCAACTAAAATATAACTTTATAGTTAAGAATTTAAATATAAACTAATTATTATTATTGTTAAAGATTATTATGTACTAATTTATAAATCCAATTCAATAAAATTAATATATATATGTATTATATTTAATTTAATGAATTATTTATAGTACATTATATATATTAAAATATATAAATTTAAATTATTAGTTAAAATAGCTAGTACTATAATTCTATAAAATTTTATATGAGCAACGTTTTTTATATACAAAAAATATCTTTATATGTATAATTAGGAAATTTTTTTTTTTTTTATAATATTCTATTTATTTTAAATTATAACATATATTTTATATATATATATAAATGTTTAATCTTGATATAATTTAATTATTATAGTATTTCAGATAATAATAATCCTTTTTTTAAAATCGATAATATATTTATAGATCTTCTATAGAATACCTATCTATATATTATATATATTAATAAATATAAAGATATATTGTTAGATAATATATATCCTATTTTTTTTTTTTTTCTTTTTTACGTAAATATACGTATATCCAGATATAGCTATACATTTAGTAAATAATATGCAATTAAGCAGAATTATATATTAATTAAATATATATATAATATAGGTATTTTTTAATTAATATATAATATATATCTAGAACTTAATATATAAATAATATATATATATATATCTGTTTATATATTAATTAAAAATATGTAATATATAATCATTAAATATTTATATTCATATGTAAAAAAACAAAATCTGTAGATGTGAACATTTTTCAAAACCAATTCTCCAACTTTGCCCAAAAAGGCCCTTTTTTGGGCAAAATTTTTGTGCAAAATCCGGGGAAAAAACCCCCAAATTTCTAAAATTACATTTGAATCCAATAAAATCCTTAATCAGCCCCATTTTTGGCCCCCAAAAATCCCTAAAATTACATGGAAAATTACGCTTATCAACATGGTCACAACTTTTCTTTTTTTCTATCTTTGTTCTTGATATTCCAACAAGGCCTTTTTAAAAATGACATGTTGGACAAATTTTAGTAGCAATTTCTGTACTCTAATATGCCTAATTTTAAAAAATAATTATTTATACTTGTATTTTTTATAATTAAGTTTT